GGTCGTTGAGTTCTTACTTCATAATTATAATATATCTATAGTTTTTATTTCATAAACATTTTTTGTTTCTTTTTTTTTTTCTAATGATAGTTTTTAAAAAGGAGCTTCATTGCTTGATTCAGATTATCTGTTCTTTGAAAATATCGATCCAAAAAAGTTCAATTTAAATTTATTCAATAAATAAAATTTTGAAAAGGTTTAAAAACAAAAAAAGAAGAGTAAAAATAAACTAATCTTAATATACATACTATGACTGTGAATGTGGTCCAAGTTATTCTGAGCATCTCATAGAAAAAAAAAAGAAACAAAAAGTGTTTCATCATTTGTTTTTGATCATATAAAATTGTCAACAAAAAACTTTATAAATCTTAAAATCTAGAAATTCATTTCAGACAATTGAACTTTCTCGAACTGTTTCTTTTTAAGAACTAAAAAGATTTGCGCCAAAATAACAGAGGCCAAGAAGAGCAAAAGACCTTGCACACGTAATGTATCTTGAAGTACTATTTCTGCATCTCCCTGACCAAATCCACCTACATTAGGATTACTTGTTAATGGTTGATCAAGTCTGATGGATTCCCCCTCCGAAATAAGGAGTTCTGGTCCTGGGGGTATAATATCAACTACTTGACGTCCATCCGATGTATCTACTATGGTTATTTCATATCCCCCCCTTTCTTTTCGTATGATTCTACTTACTATACCTGCTGCTGTAGCATTATAAATTGTATTGTTACTTTTCCTACCATCAGGATAAATCTGACCTCTTCCCCTATTCCCGCCTACATATATGGGATATTTTAAGAAGTGAACATCCTTATTAGTAGAAGGATCTGGGGAAAGAATAGGAAAGGAAATTTCACTATATTTTTGACCAGCAATAGGACCTATCACAAGAATATTTTTTTGAGTGGGGCGGTAGCTCTGAAAAGACAGATTTACTGTCTTTTCCTTCATCTCAGGAGAAATACGATCGGGGGGGGCTAATTCAAACCCTTCAGGTAAAATAAGAACAACCCCAATATTCAAGGCCCCCCTTTTACCATTTGAAAGAACTTGTTTCAGTTTTGTATCATAAGGAATTCGAACAACTGCTTCAAATACAGTATCGGGAAGTACCGCCTGGGGAACCTCAATATCTACAGGCTTATTAGCTAAATGACAATTGGCACATACAATACGCCCAGTTGCCTCTCGTGGATTTTCATAAACTTGTTGTGCAAAAATAGGATATGCATTTGAAATAGATGCCTGAGTTATTATATATATTATAGGCAATACGTAAATGTATCGAATCATTTTTTCCTTTATCCAAGAACGGGTATTTCTAGTTTGCATGGTCCAATAGTTGATACCAACAATTTCTACAATAAAGTAGGTAGGTCACTTGTATAATTCCCTATCTATAGATTCTGCTATTTACTGGAAAATTTGTATTGGAATATAGGAATAATCTCTTGAATTAGTGTAAATATAAAATAAAAAGAGTAAACAGGATTTGGAATGCTTTATTTATGGACAAAACAAAGAACCTAACAAACATTAGAATTAGAACCGGCTTCAATCATTTTTCATTCAGTCATTGAGTGATAAATCAATACAAGTGACGGGGATATACGAGTTAAATAATGGAAGATACCATATTTAAAAATTGTATCTAGAATAACTGGAAAGGTGGAAGCAAGAACCGATATAATTTGATCGCTATGATCAAATCCAAAATCTTTGTAGATAGAGTCAATCATTAGTTCCCAACCGTGGGGCGAATGGAATCCGATACATAAATCAGTTACTAAAAGAATGGAAAAAGCTTTTATTGTATCGTTTAAATTATATAGGAATTCCTGAACCCGAGAGTTAAGAATAACAAGCTCTTCATTACTCAGAATAGAATAAACACTTAGAATAATGAAAGAAATTAGGTTTATTGAGAAGTGAAAAATCATATTCATACGGTCTTGGTTATACATCTTGATCAATTGAACCGTTTCTTTGTGGATTCCTATATTAAGTTTTTGTATATGTGTCTCTGGAGATTCATTTATCATTTCGTCCAACAGGAGTAATCTCTCTAATTCTATGAATTTTTCTAGAATACTATTTTCTTGCAAAAGGGTTTCGAATTGTCTCTTATTCCACCAATTAATAGGCCATGATTCCATACTTTGTTTAAATGAGAGAGAGATCCACCAGGGCAAAAATACTAAAGATATAAGAGATAGAATGTGAATAAATACTTTCTTTTTTACCATTTTTTCATTTAATGAATTGTTAAGGAATCCACCCCATCTCACTTTACACGCTCGAATATTTTGTTTTTGTTAGACTTTGAATCTATAAAGAGTACAGAAATCGAATCAAAGTCTGTTTTAAATGAAGAAGAAATAAGAAAATAAAAAGAAAAATGATTCATTTCAATTCAATTGGTACACGCAAGAAATAGGCCAATTCCGCGACTTTTTGTTCAATTTCTCGTGGAGTCAAATTCTCATCAATATGAATTAATGGAATAGACCCCTGGCCCCTGATTTCCATATAAAGGAAAAAGACAATACGAGTATAAATACCCTCTTTAACTTCGATTCGTATGGACTGAATATCTTCCATAAGGAATCGGAGAAAGATACGACGATTTTTTCCGGGAAATCCCCAACGAAAAATACAAACTGTTCCTTCTTTTCTATCGAATCTATCATAACCACTACCTACATTCCACAAAATTATGCACCACAAATAGGAACTAATAAAGAGACCCGCTATCCCATAGAAGGACATCACGATTCCTTGTGGAAAAAAAAGTATTTGCTGATACGGAAATAAAGATATAAAATTCCTATCTAGATAACTAAAAATTCCAACCACTAAGAATCCTAACGAACCTAAAAAAAGGATAAAGGCCCAGTAGAAATTCATTTTTTTTCGGGAGCCTGTTATAAGTTCTATCCATATACGATCTGATCGCCAATTCATACTAGATCTAGTTGCATTTTATTGGAATTGAGATAATAATCCCAATTTGACTTTCCTATTTTTGTTTACGAAGTAACGTTCATCAATTAGCACTTTTCTTATATGAACCTTCGAAAAGAATGGCATCGCGATCTTATTATCGATATCTACATATGACCCCCATTTAAGAAATTCGTATCTAGTCTAGGTGAAAAATAGTTCGAATTAGTTTACCCATATCGTGTTTCCGGCTGGATACGAGGTCGTTTATTTGGAAATCTTACATATTAGACCATATTTAACTAACTATATTATAAGTCTTATAGAATTTAAACAATCTTGTTTTTTTGTACATGAAGAAATAAAGAAGCCATTGCAAATGCCGGAATTACTAGTCCCACTAGGGGGACAAAAATAGAGGGTAAATTTAGAATTGTCATAGTAACGGTACCTCGATTTACTATTTGTACCTGTTATTGTGAATTACGTTGTTATAGAATAGAGACATCTTATATTATCAATTATCTTATAAAAAGTAGAATTCGTATCGTATATTATTATACTAAGTATATCGAAAAACCTAATAACTGAATAGAAAATATTGTTCATATTTTCACATAAACTATATGTATAATAATCGATTTTTTTATTCTTTATTTGATTCTTCGTTTTTTCTTGCTCTTGTTTTCTAAAAGCTCGGGAAGATATATAAAGATTCATAGTTCGATTTGAATTATACATACTATAAAATGAACATGCAATTCTTTTGATTTGCCCCGCCCGCTCTCGCGTAAGGAATAAATTATCTTGCTGATTATTACTTTATATAAACTAAAAATAAAGTCCTACTTGAGTGAATTTTGATTCAAAGGAAAGAAAGTGTGGAGTTGAAAAAATTCACTCAGAACGTCTTTTAAAAGATTACGTGGTACGATTGGATCAAATAAGCCCTTATGGAATAAATATTCAGACACCTGCGAACCCTCTGGTACTGTCTTATTCAATGTTTGTTCAATTACTCTTTTACCTGCAAATGCAATATAGGCATTTGGTTCGGCAATAATGATATCGCCTAACATACCAAAACTGGCTGTCACCCCACCAGTAGTGGGAGATGTAAGGATGGATATATAGAATAACTTTTTAGTTGATTGATAATCATATAAAGCAGAAGATATTTTAGCCATTTGCATCAAGCTCAGACTTCCTTCTTGCATGCGTGCCCCCCCGGAAGCACATACTATAATAAGGGGTAGAAATTTATGGGTAGCATACTCGATCAAACGGGTTATTTTCTCCCCTACTACGGATCCCATACTACCCCCCATAAACTGAAAATCCATGACCCCAACTGCTATGGGAATACCGTTTAACTGACCTATGCCCGTTTGAACAGCTTCCAGTAATCCTGTCTTTTTTTGATAAAAGTCGATACGATCTTTATAAGGTTTCTCCTCCGAATGAAACTCAATGGGGTCCAGAGATATCATGTCTTCATCCATAGGATACCAAGTACCCGGATCAATCAAAAGTTCGATTCTATCCGAACTACTCATTTTCAAATGATATCCACATTGTTCGCAAATATTCATTTTTAACTTAAACAATTTTTTATAATTTAATTCATAACAATTCTCGCATTGAACCCATAAATTCCTGTATTTTTGAGTTACATCGAGATCATTAGAACTTTCTCTTATAGTTAAATCATTACTATTCGTGCTAGTTCTTATACCGAAACTCTCGCCTTCACTACTATTTCCACTTTCACCACAAATGAAACTATAAATATAACTGTCACTGTAGTTGCCACTATCACTTAAAATAAAGATTTGAGAATGAAGATAACTTTCAATGAAACTAGTAATGTGCTTATTCCAATCATTTTTAGTATCATACATGTAACGATCATAACTAGAATTCTGATAAGTATAAAAAATATTTTCTAGTTCACTCAAAAAAGAATACTCATTATCAACTTCCAAAATCTTATTTTTAATAGAAAAATTTATGTAATAACCATCCCCATTTCTATCCTTAACTAACAAAGT